TCGTAAGAAAGTAGGTTTTTTCACTATGGGCCTAGCAAAAGAAAAATTGAGATAGGTTTATATTGGGTTCCCCCCTTCAAAATCGGACGTGAAGGTTTCCTCTCATCCGGCTCAAGTAGTTACACCAAATAAGGAAGGGAGTTCTTTATTTTTTTACTTTGTTCAATAAAAAAAAAAAAAGAAAACCCTACAAAGAGCTACTCCTTACTCAAGTTTCCAGCAAGGACCAACCTTTCATTAATTCATTTTTCTTTTTACTTTCACTTTCTGAATGACTTATTTACGACAAAATTGAAATGTGAAATTCTTGAGTAGTCTGCTTCCCTTCAAATGATGAATCCCCCCTTAAAGGAATACTTTTGGACTCGTAAGGGATTTACTTGTCTATATATTGTTTCGTTCCATTCGATCTTTTAGGTCCCTACTCACCTCGACGGTTATGTCATGATGTCCCTTGAAGCATATATGCGATAGATAGACTTCTGTAACCATGCCCTATTTGCTTTCTTGAACGGAATCTCTCTCTAAAAGAAATGGAATGGCTAATTCCACGAAAAAATCTTTTTTTTTCACGAGGTATAACTAGCAATTCCCATTTATCTGTTACGGGATCGACCATGGATCAACTCCCCTTTCATTTAGAGTATTGAATACACCCATAATTCTGAGCTTCATGTTACTCCTTCCAAGACACATGTCAGAGTCGGGGGCATCCCAATCAGATTGAATGGGATGACAGTTTATTAGTCTGAATCTGTAAAATGCAAATTTCGATCAAATCACACATCGCAGTATACTAGGCCTTCTAATTCCTTAAGGGGTTTATCTAAAAGATTCGCGATATAACTCGGAAGACGTTTCAAATACCACACGTGAGTTACCGGACATGCGAGTTTGATGTATCCCATTTGATATCTTCGTATCCGAGAATCAACAAATTCCACCCCGCATTCTTCACAAAATTTCGGGTCCTCTTTTTCGGCTCCAATCACTCGATAATTTCCACAAGCACAAATTCCACTTTTTATGGGTCCAGAGATTCTTTCACAAAACAATCCATCTTTTTCCGGTTTATTGGTTTTATAATGAAAAGTATAGGGTTTTGTCACCTCTCCAACTATCTCTCCATTGGGTAGGATTTTGTTGGCCCAAGCCTTTATTTGTTGAGGAGACACTGGTCCAATTCGAAGTTGTTGATGTTTATATCGGTCGATCATAGAATAGAAATTCTGATTCATTCAGATCAAACTTCCTTCCTATTAATCTGGAAGTTCTTCTCAGATACAAGGAAATGATTCAGTTCTAGAGCCAAAGATCGTAGTTCTCGAACGAGCAATCGAAAAGATTCTGGAGCATCCTCAGGGTTAGGTACTATTCCTCCAATGATCGTAGCACCAAGTAATTCTTGACGAGCTCTAATATGATCAGATTTATAAGTAAGCATCTCTTGTAAAATATGAGCAACACCAAACCCCTCTAGAGCCCAAACTTCCATTTCCCCTACTCGTTGTCCCCCTTGCTTGGCCCTTCCTCTAAGGGGTTGTTGTGTAACAAGTGCGTAATGTCCACTCGAACGCCCATGGATTTTATCATCAACTTGATGAATTAATTTTAGGATATAGGACTTGCCTATTAGAACAGGTTGTTCAAAAGGATCTCCTGTTCTTCCATCAAATATTCTGCTTTTTCCCGGATACTCGGGTTCAAATACCCATGGATTTTTTGTTTGCTTACTGGCTTCATATAATTCAGAAAAGACTAGTTTTCTTGAAGCCTCTTGCTCATATCTCTCATCAAAAGGTGATATTCTATAATGTCTCTTTAGCAGATCCCCCGCTAACCCGAGCGAACATTCAAATATCTGCCCCACATTCATTCGCGAGGGTACCCCTAATGGGTTGAAGACCATATCAACAGGTGTTCCGTCTTGCAAGTAGGGCATATCTTGTCTAGACAAAATTTTAGAAATGATACCTTTATTCCCATGTCTTCCAGCTACTTTATCGCCCACTTTGATTTCACGTTTCTGTGAAATATATACACGAATTCTTTCTGGATTATAACTGGAACCCCCCTTTTTCTGGATCCATCTCACATCAATAACTCGGCCCCTTCCACCTATAGGTAGTTTTAGAGAAGTTTCTTTTGCAGTGGATACCTGAATGCCAAGTATGGCTCGTAATAATCTATCCTCTGGGGCATACGAGGATTCGTTTGCTGCTTGAGGGGTTAATTTACCTACTAAAATATCACCGGCTTCTATCCAAGATCCCAGCATCACAATTCCGTTTCTGTTTAAATTTCGGAGTAAATGAGCCTCTAAATGCGGTATTTCCTTAGTGATTCTTTCGGGACCTTGGCTTGTCACATGAGTCTGAATTTCATATTTCCGTATGTGAAAAGAAGTATAAATATCTTCATATACCAGACGTTCGCTAATTAGTACTGCGTCTTCAGAATTGTAACCTTCCCATGGCATATAAGCTACTAATACGTTTTT